ATATACTAGATTATTCGAGTCGAATTGAAATTCATTTTCAACTCATTCATAACTGTTTAGTCAAAATAACAATTTATTTTGATTGAACTGCTTAGTTTTGTTTGCTGTGGTACATGTATCATTTCAAGATTCATCGACTTGAATTGTTCCATTTACTTCAATTTTATTTTTATTTCGATATCAATTATAAATATATATTGATCTTGCTCTTATACTTTATACAAATAAGACTCTTTTCTCGATTATACAAATAAGACTCTTTTCTCGATTTTTCATCTCACTTCGGATTCTCTATAAAAATCTATAAAAAAAAAAGAATTCAAAATAGAATTTTGAATAAAATACTAATTAAATAAAATACCAATCCATATAAAATCTATATAAAAATAGAAAATACTATATTCTATATGTAATATAGTACCTCCACCTATATAATATAAAAATAAAATATAATAATAAATAATAATAATATTAAACATTAATGGAATAGGATCTTATATTAACTAAATTCGACTTCTATTCTATATATTCTATTTCTATTCTCTATATTCTACTTCTATATTCATTTAGAAATTTATATAAATATATTAATTAAAATTAATTCAATTATTAATTCAATAATATTAATTCAATTTATTAATTATTCAATTTAGCAATTCAATGTTAGGGCAATAAAAGACTCCTTTCTTTTATTGCTATACCTTACCTAGTATAGCAATATAAAGAAGAGCCCATTTTACAATGTTAAATGTTAATAATGAAAGTTAATAAAGATCCTAATTTTTCAAACTCCAGCTTGTCTATAAATAGAGTAAGTCGTTTTTAAATCCGTGTAACTTACGAGTAGATTTGATTTTTGTTGAGTTAGGTTGGAATTTGTTTTTAAATGAGTTCGTGTCATGATTTTGACTCCAAAAATTCATTAGGCTTAGGCGGGTATCCCAAAGACAAAGAAAAAAAGTATCACTAACTCTTTTTGATTGCGGATAGGAAAAGGGAAAATTCCTAATGTAATTGACTTAGGAAAGAAAATTGGGTTTGTTTAGCCAAGACAAGATAAAAAAAAATAGCTATTGGTTCTATTGAAGTGCACTTTTTTTGATTTCGGCTTTATACTCTATCCTGAATGATTCCTGCGAGCAAGCTTATGAGAATGCTTTTTTTTTCGTTTTTCGATAAACCAAGCAATTGCAAGTGGCTAGTTACAAACAATACAATAATGAAGAAATAAAAACTATACAATTTTTGTCTTTGTATCTTTGTATTTGAATTTTATTTCATTTTTTTTAGGGCTATACGGACTCGAACCGTAGACTTTCTCGGTAAAACAGATCAAACTGATTATTCTCAAAATGATTCGAACTGTTTCAAAGACCCAACATGCATTTTTTTGCATTGGGCTCTTCCATTAACTGATATAAATAATCAGTTAGTCTACCATAATTCTCTTGACAAGAAGATAAGAAGATGGCTCCATGTGCTCTGATTTCTTATTTGGATTCCGATCTGAGAGCACTACCGAAGTGTTTCAAAGAAGGTTATCCTGACGTAGGTTTGCTTTTGGCTTAGATCAACCTAAGTTAAATGAAGTCTCCATCGCCCCCCTTTTATTTAAAAAATCCAATATGAAACTTCATACACCTTAAAGTTCATAAGATAGGACGAAAAAAGAATTTTTTGAGGTCTTTATACTCATTATGCCTAGCATTGAATAGAGTTAGTATTCCCCTTATCAATATCTTAAATCAATAATGGGTTCTATTGGTTGCCTAAAATCTAAAAATATAAATAGAAAAGGGGCACCTAAATTGGACCGAATCTTTTGTCAGGCTATTGTTCTCTTGTTCCCTAAAAGTCATGGAGTAAGACATCAACTTCTCAATAAGTTGTTTGATTCCATAATGTACTCCTCTGAAAAAACATCGGCGCGCGTGTAAACGAGGTGCTCTACCTAACTGAGCTATAGCCCTTTTGCTTGTGATATATATTTTATCATGTCAATAATTTCTTGTCAAGATGAATATTACATGATCCAACTTTTATCTCTTTGATCGGTATTGCTTATAAATAATATTACATTTATAATCCATCGATGTGATGGGTTCCATTTCTTTCTCTTTTTGATTCTAACTGACCTACTTAACTCAGTGGTTAGAGTATTGCTTTCATACGGCAGGAGTCATTGGTTCAAATCCAATAGTAGGTATAACTTATTAGATATCCGAATCCATGGTATCTAATAAGTTTTTCTAGCCGCCTTAATTTTATTGATTTTTGATATTTTCCATTCCATTCTATTTCTCTTTCTCTAGTTCATTGTTGAATTTGAAAATTTTTCGTTGTATTAGATAGAATCCGATTCCATTTATGATTCTAGTCAATTGGCAGAATTAAAAAATAAAGTGTATAAACAGAATTTCTGTTTATACAGAAGTTTTTCTTTTGATTATTCGGGCGCACCGCCAACGGGTTATAGTTACGAAATCACATTGATAGCCTC